TCTGATTGGTCAATAAAAATCGATTTCAACGCCATTTTTTTTTTATTTTTTGTTAGTTTAGCCAATTTATCATAAAAGGTAAAAGGGGGTAAAGGAACTATGTGTTGATTGTCCTCTAAACTTAAATTTTCTTCTTTGGTATGTAAAAAGGGAATCAATAAATCAATCAAATTCCGGGAGGCTTCGTGAAGTGCTTCTTTAGGAGTTAAACTTCCATTTGTCCATATTTCGAGAAATAGTATCTCTTTGTTACCATTTTCATAAGAATGAATACTATGATTCGCATTTCGAACAGGCATGAATACAGGATCTATAGGATAACTTCCATCTTGAAAGGTATTTGGCGCTTTTATAAGATATCCACGATTCTTCTCTATTTGTAATCCAATAACCAACTCAATGGGTTCCGTCAAGCTAGCTATATGCTGTGTATTATCGACGATTTCTACATAAGGCGGTAAGATGATATCTTGAGCAGTTACATATCCAGGGCCCCTGACACAAATAGACGCCTCACAAGTTCCATAGAGATTACTTCTCAATACGATTTCTTTCAAATTCATTAAAATTTCATGTACTGATTCTTGAATACCCATTATGGTAGCATATTCGTGTGAGATTTTCTCAGATTTTGCGCGTGTGATACATGTTCCTTCGATTTCTCCAAGCAAAGCTCTTCGCATCGCAATGCCTATTGTGTCTGCTTGACCTTTCATAAGCGGAGACAGAATAAAGCGCCCATACAAAAGACGCTTACTGTCTGCTGCTGATTCAACACACTTCCACTGTAGTGTCCGAGTAGATACTGTTATTTTCTCTCGAACCATAATAATATTATTTGATCTGATCATTGAATCATTTATTTCTCTTGTTTCTCTTGCTCTCTTGTTTCTCTTGCTATTGAAATATCTTCAATTTTGATTTCTACACACGTCTTTTTTTCGGGGGTCTACAGCCATTATGTGGCATAGGGGTTACATCCCGTACGAAAGTTAATAGTATACCACTTCTGCGAATAGCTCGTAATGCTGCGTCTCTTCCAAGACCGGGACCTTTAATCATGACTTCTGCTCGTTGCATACCTTGATCTACTACTGCACGAATAGCATTTGCCGCTGCGGTTTGAGCAGCAAACGGCGTCCCTCTTCTTGTACCTTGGAAGCCACAAGTACCGGCAGAGGACCAAGAAACCACTCGCCCTCGTACATCTGTAACAGTCACAATGGTATTATTGAAACTTGCTTGAATATGAATAACCCCCTTTGGTATTTTACGTATACTCTTACGCGAACTAATACGTCCACGTGAACCCTTTTTCGGTATAGCTTTTGCCATATTTTATCATCTCATAAATTTGAGTCAGAGATATATGGATATATCCATTTCATGTCAAAAAAGATCCCCCTTCTTATTTGTATATTGGGTCTTTAACGAGTCTTATTATCCTTGTCTTTGTTTATGTCTTGGGTTGGAACAAATTACTATAATTCGTCCCCGACGACGGATTAGTCGACATTTTTCACAAATTTTACGAACAGAAGCTCTTATTTTCATATTTGCCACTCCTTACTTTAATTTTGAATCCTTTTCTTGGAAGAAAATAAGTTTATTGTAATTTTCGATTTTGAATCGTATTCCTGCGAAAGAAAAAGAAATAGTGAAGTTGAAAAAACCTAATCTTTCGAATCTTTGTTGCGGAGTCGATAAATTATACGACCTCTGGTTGAATCATAACGACTTACTTCAATTTTGACTCTATCTCCTGGCAATATTCGTATAAAACTACGTCGGATCTTTCCTGAAACATAACCTAGAATCATATCTTCATTATCTAAACGAACCCGGAACATGCCATTGGGAAGCGATTCAGTAATTAAACCTTCATGAATCCATTTTTGTTCTTTCATTCCAGGTCAAACCTCCTTGAAGTATCAACTAGTGGAGGAAGAACCCTATTAGACAACCCACTCCTTCTCTTTTCTTTTTCACAAAAAAGAAGTTTCCTATTCAATTCGGATATTAGAAAAATTACCATATATAACACAAAATTTCTCCGCCTATTCTTTCTAGTCGAGCCTCCCGGTCTGTCATTATACCCCGAGAGGTAGAAAGAATTACAACTCCCATCCCGCCTAAAATTCTAGGAATTCTTTGATAGTTAGAATAGATTCGTAGACCCGGCCGACTGATCCGTTTTAAATTTAAAAGATTTCGATAAGTCCTTTTCCTATTCCTTCTATGTCGTAGGGTTAAAACCAAAAAATCTTTGTTGTTTTCTCGATGTTTTCTCACGTTTTCGATAAAACCCTCTCGTAAAAGTATTTTAACAATACTTTGGCTGATATTAGTAGATGCTACTCGAACCACGCTTTTTCTATACATATCGGCATTTCGTATAGAGGTTATTATGTCAGCAATAGTATCACTACTCATGATTAATTAAAATGATTGGTGCCTCCAAATTTGGATATAATCAACATGTTTTTCTTTTTTTTTTTTTTTTTTTTTTACGTATTTGTTTATGAATATTAATATGAATTTTGAAAGGTATATACGTGAGACAAAATCTACTAAATTAATCTTAATCTATTTCTTTTAAATACCCTACTATAACCTATAACCATATCGTAGTCTCATTTTATAATACCTCGGGAGCTAATGAAACTATTTTAGTAAAATTGAACTGTCTCAATTCTCGGGCAATCGCACCAAAAACGCGAGTTCCTTTTGGATTTCCTTCTTGATCAATCACAACTGCAGCATTGTCATCATATCGTATTATCATACCGTTGTCACGTTTAAGTTCTTTACAAGTACGGACAATTACAGCTCTGACCACTTCTGATCTTTCTAGAGGCATGTTTGGAACTGCGTCTTTGATCACAGCAACAATAACGTCACCAATATGAGCATATCGACGATTGCTAGCTCCTATGATTCGAATACACATCAATTCTCGAGCCCCGCTGTTATCTGCTACATTCAAATGGGTCTGAGGTTGAATCATATCATTTTTTTTTTTTTTTTTTTTTTTCTGTTTTTTACAATACAAAGGTCGAAGAAAAAAAGAAATATTATTTGTTCAAAAAAAGAAACCTGCACCCGCTATTTTTAAGGCCTATTTCTTTTTTATCCCGAAATGATGAATTGAGCTCGTATAGGCATTTTGGACGCTGCTATTGAAATAGCCCTTCGGGCTATATTTTCTGTTACTCCACCCATTTCATAAAGGATTCGACCTGGTTTAACAACAGCTACCCAATATTCGGGAGAGCCTTTACCTGAACCCATACGTGTTTCTGCGGGCCTTACTGTAACTGGTTTATCTGGAAATATACGGACCCATATTTTTCCACCGCGACGTGCATTTCGTGTCATTGCTCGTCGACCTGCTTCTATTTGTCTAGATGTGATCCAAGCGGGTTCAAGTGCCTGAAGAGCGTATTTACCAAAACAAATAGTATTACCTCGATAAGATATTCCCTTCATTCTTCCTCTATGTTGTTTACGGAATCTGGTTCTTTTGGGGTTATAGTTGATGGTTTGTTTTGAATTCCATCTCTACTACAGAACCGGACGTGAGAGTTTCTTCTCATCCAGCTCCTCGCGAATAAAATCAATTCAAATTAAAGATTTTGAATTCAATTCAGATAGAATATAATTTGAATTAAGATATACATGTATTTAATAAGTAATATACTGAATCATTGATTTCATTTAATCTAGATCAAATCTATTATTCATTTGTGTATCTTGTTTGTATAGATAACTAAATCTAAATATATTAAATAACTCTTTTTTCTTATATTTATATCTTTTAGAATGTTAAAACAAATCTTTCTTTTGTTTTACTCTTTATCGTATTGGGTTGACCCAATTTTAGCAATCCAAGAAAATAAAGTTTTCGCGGGCGAATATTTACTCTTTCAATTTCTATTTCAGTTCTATCATTAGTTCATAACTTTTCCGAATAGATGAATTGGTCTCTGGCCGGTTCCGCCATCCCGATCAATGAATCATTCGAATTCATTTTCACTAAAATCTTTTGAATTCATAGGTTCCATCGTTCCCATCGCTTCTTACTTAATGGTTAGGTCTGAATTTTACAACGGAGCTATTAGTTCTTGAGTCAATATTCTTAGTCTTTATTGGCTCGAAGCTCTTTATTTTTTGTTCGACGAGCAGATCCATTTAATGATGAATCCGTATTGGTGCTTTATTACGCAGATTTTTTCTGAGATGACTCATAGACCTTACATATTGGAATTATATATCATCAATATCCTTTTTCTTTCTTTCTCTCATCTTTCCAATTATCCATACCCTTTCTTTTTTTATTTCGATTGACAACTTAGAAGCATATTTTTTAATAAAAAAGATTTCAGTTGCTACAACAATATGAACAATATATCATATCTTGACTGGTTCTTTGGATCCAGATAATACGAAGTGATGAGTTGGTTATTACTTCTATAGTTATTTGTTTATATTTTTATACTATGGGGCTGTTTTTTTATACTAACCCTCAAAAAACCAACGAGTCACACACTAAGCATAGCAATTTTATCAAAAGATGAATTAAATTTTTATTAAACCCTATAGAATTATTATTGTTCATTTTTTTTTATTGAACAGAAAAGAAAAAGAAGAAACTAATTTATCATTTTTTGTTACATCGCTGGATAGAATGCAAAGGGAAATAAAGGTTTATTATTCCCCTTCTATAAAGATCCAAATTTTGATGCCTAATACCCCATAGATTGTTCGAACTGTATAGGAACAATAATCAATTTTAGCGCGAATGGTTTGTAGTGGAACCCTACCCTCTCTGATCCATTCAACACGCGCAATTTCTTTTCCGTCAATACGTCCTGCAATTTGCACTTGAATTCCTTTTGTATCTGCTTGTTCAGTTAATTCTATAGCCTTTTTCATTGCTTTGCGAAAAGAAACTCTATTTTTTAATTGTCCGGCTATAAATTCTGCAAGAATATTAGGGT